TCTTAGACGCGCTAGGACACGAGTCGAGGCTAGCAATGCGATTTCATAACTAGTTGTTGTGTACGAATAATCAAAGGAACTTCTGTATAAACAGAACCTCTGTTTATACACCCCTTTTTTTCCTGCCAATTGAAATTGAATACAATCAAAAAAAAAAATCAAGTGGAATCGGATAGATTCTTATGCAATGAATTGCAATTCAAAAATGAATAGAAATATAGAAGAAAAGCTAAAAAATCAATAAAAGAGGGTGATCAGAAAAACTTATTAGATACCACGATTCTGGTATCTAATAAGTTCTACCTACTATTGGATTTGAACCAATGACTCCCGCCGTATGAAAGCAATACTCTACCACTGAGTTAAGTAGGCCCTTTATTATCACAAAGATAAACAAAAGGAACTCATCACATCATATCGATATATCGATGGATTATAAATCTAATATTACTTCGAAGCAATACCCATCAAAGAGATATGTGTTAGATCATGTAATATTCATCTTGACAAGAAATTCTCTACATAATATGATTAAATATGTATCACAAACACATCACAAACACAAGGGCTATAGCTCAGTTGGTAGAGCACCTCGTTTACACGTGCGCCAATGATTTTCAGAGGAGTCCTTCCCATCATGAAATCAAAAGAATTGATCTTATTGAGAAATCTATGTCTTACTCCCTAATGTTTAAGGAACAAAACAAGAGAACAATAGCCTGACAAAAGGTTCTCGGTCCGATTTTGGTGCCCATTTAAGTGCCAAATAGAACCTATCCTTGATTTGAGATATTGATAGGGTGAATACCCAGTCTATTCAATGCTAGTCATTAATGAGTGAGTATAAGGACCTCAAAAAATTCTCTTTTCGCCCGATGAACTTTAAGGTGTAGGAAGTTTCATATTTGGTTTTTTAAACAGGGCGATAGAGACTCCATTTAACTTAGGTTGATCTGATCTCGGCAAGAAGCAGACCTACGTCAAGATAACCCTTCTTTGAAACACTTTGGTAATGCTCCTGAGCGAAATCAAAATAATGAATCAGAGCACATGGAGTCATCTCCTTATTGGCAAGAATAAAGATGGCAGACTAACTGATATTTCTATCAGTTAATGAAAGAGCCCAATGCAAAAAAAGGCATGTTGGGTCTTTGAAACAGTTCGAATCATTTTGATAATAATCAGTTTGATCTGTTTTACCGAGAAGGTCTACGGTTCAAGTCCGTATAGCCCTAATAAAAATACAAAAATTGGATAGTTTTTGTTTACTCATTATTTTATTGTATTCTTTGTTGTTTGTAACTGGTCGCTTACGGTTACTTGTTTCATCGAAAAAACCATTCCTACAAGCCCCCTCGCGGGATCGCTCAGAGCAGAACATAAAACTGAAAACAGAAGCCTCTTTGATTAAACCCAATCCATATATATATTTTTTTTTTTATTTCTTTTTTTCTAATCCAACGGCGAAAGCACTCTGCTGGCCCGCAATCAATTGTCAAACTTCTTTTCTTTGGTATACCTACCCAATCCTGGATAATTTTTGGAGTCAAAATTAGGTTCGGACATGAAAGCGGTTACAGACTCTAACCTAACCCAATCTTAATCGAATCTAATAGTAAGCCACATAAATCTAGGAGCTTTCTTGATTATTGATTGAATACGAAAAGATAAGACTACGTGTTTTTTACTATGTTTGCTAGATAAGGTATACCAAGAAAAAAGCCTGTTTGACAATCTTTCCAATTCAATTTACCAAAGATCTTCGTTTTTCAAACTTTGACTTGTCTACAAATTAAGGCGCTCTTAGATTTGTTCTGGTGGATTCTAATAAAAAAGAAAAAGAATAGACCAAGACTAATAATACTCTAAATTCCGAGATCCAAATTACTAGACATTTTAATACATCTGACTATTATTCTAAATCACTAATAAAAAAAAAAAGACAAAAAAGACAGTCTCCCTCTTTGAGGATTCTAGTCATAAAATAAACATAAACTAGTCATAAACATAAAAAAAATAGAATATAATAAATATATATAAATAGATTTCCATTTTTATTTTGTAGAAAAAATTCATCCGAAGGAAGGCGAAAGCAAGAAAGTTTTATTTGTTTTGTATAAGAGGAGTATATATTTATAACTACTCTATCTATATCAAAAAAAATCTAAGTAAGTTTAATGGAAATAGGATTACTGTTGATGAATCTTGAAACGAGACATGTACCGCAGCCAACAAACGAAACTAGATAGGTCGATCAAAATGATTTGTTGTTTTGACTAAACAGTTATGGATGGCTTCACAATTAATTCCAATTGAATCGACTAATCAGGTATATTTTTCACATTCATAGGAGTTCGTCTATGTTTCTGCTTTACGAATATGATATTTTCTGGGCATTTCTAATAATATCAAGTGTTATTCCTATTTTGGCATTTCTAATTTCCGGAGTTTTAGCCCCAATTAACAAAGGGCCAGAGAAACTTTCGAGCTATGAATCGGG